TTTTTTTTATTTATGTAATATTTATTAAAAATGGTTCAACAAAATTTTAAGTTAATAATTAATTTAATATATATATATATATATATTAAATATTTAATATATTAATATAATTAATTAATTCAATAAATTATTGAAAAAATTAATATTAATAATATTAATTTTTTTTTATTTTTATGAATTATAATTGTTTGATATTCCAACATAGGTTTTAATATGAATATTATGAAAAAGAAAAAAGAGAAATTATTAAAAATTTAATAATTAATATTAAACATTTAATATAAAATATTTATGAATATATATTAAAATATTTTAATATAAAAAAAAAAAAAAAAAAATCTATGTGAAAAATAATACATATAAATAAAAATGTTTATAGTTTAAATAATTTATTAAAAGTTTATTTTACATATAAATTTTAGTATTATATTTTAATTTATTTTAATAATAAGTTTAATTTTTAATTGTAGTAATTAATATTAAATAATTTAAGAAATTAAGATTTAGTAATATTTTAAATTAATAACAAATTTTGTGCCAGCAGTTGCGGTTAAACAAAAGTTAAATTAAATTTTATTGGTTAAATTAATAAATAAAATGATAATATAATTTAAATTTTAAATTATTAAGTGAAATTTTAATTTAATATAATTTTATTATAATTTTATGATTTAATAAATTTTGTTAAAAACTAGGATTAGATACCCTATTATTAAAATTTTAAATTTAAAATACTAAAATAGTAAATGATTATTCATTAAAACTTAAATAATTTGGCGGTATTTTAGTTCATTTAGAGGAATCTGTTTATTAATTGATAATCCACGAATAAATTTACTTAATTTATAATTTTGTATATCGTTGTTAAAAAAATATTTTTTAATAAAAATAATATTTGAAAATTATTATAAAAATTAAATCAGATCAAGATGCAGATAATAATTAAGGTATATAATGGATTACAATAATTTTATTTAAATGAATATTAATTTGAAAAATTTAATTGAAAGTGGATTTAAATGTAATTTTATTTAATTTAATAAAATGATTATTAATTGAAATATGTACATATTGCCCGTCGCTTTCATATATTTAATAAATTGAAATAAGTCGTAACAAAGTAGAGGTACTGGAAAGTGTTTCTAGAAAGAACAAATTAGAGCTTGGATTTAAGTATTTCATTTACATTGAAAAGACATTATAATATTAATTAATTTGAATGTAAAAATTAAATAAATACAAATAAAAAAAAAATTTTTAAATTTGATTATATTAAAAATATTTAATTGGGGGATTAAAGTATTTTAATAGAAAAAATTAAAAAATTTATAGTAAATTAGTATTGTGAAAGAATTTTGAAATAAGTGAAAAAAAAAATTATTTAAAAGTAATTTTTATTTGATGTATCTTGTGTATCAGAGTTTATTAAATAAAATTTTTAGTTAGAAAATTCTCGAATTTAAAAGAGATAATTAATTATAAAAGTTATTGTAGTATAAATATTTTTAATAATTAATTTGAAATGAAATGTTAATCGTTTTTAAATATATCTAGTTTTTTTAGAAAAAAATTTAATTTTGAATTTATTTAAAAAATATTTTTAATTAATTAATTAATTAAAAATAAAATAATTTTTATATTTTAAGGGATAAGCTTTAAATTAAATTAATATAATAATTAATAAAAATTTATTTTGAAAATTATATAATTTATATTGTTAAAAAATTATAATTTATTATAAATAATTTCAAATTAAAATAAAATTTAAATAAATTTATTTTTTTTTTATAAATAAATTAATTTAAATTAATAAAATTAAATTATAATGATAAAATTAGTATATAAGTATAGATAAAAATAATAAAATTTATTTAAATTATTTTTAAGGAATTCGGCAAAATTTTATATTCACTTGTTTATCAAAAACATGTCTTTTTGTAAATAATATAAAGTCTAATCTGCCCACTGATTATATAATTGAAGGGCTGCAGTATTTTGACTGTACAAAGGTAGCATAATCAATAGTCATTTAATTGATGACTTGTATGAAAGATTGGATGAAATATAAACTGTCTCTAAAATAAATTATAGAAATTAATTTTTAAATAAAAAAGTTTAAATATTTTAAAAAGACGAGAAGACCCTATAGAGTTTTATAAATAGATTAATTATAATTATTTATTTATTTAAAATTTTTAATTAATTTATTTATTTTGTTGGGGTGATAGAAAAATAAAAAAAACTTTTTTTTTATTAAACATAAATAAATGAATAAATGATCCAATTTTATTGATTATAAGAAAAAATTACCTTAGGGATAACAGCGTAATTTATTTTTTTAGTTCATATAAAAAATTAAGTTTGCGACCTCGATGTTGGATTAAGATAAAAATTAAATGCAAAAGTTTAAAGTTTTGATCTGTTCGATCATTAAAATCTTACATGATCTGAGTTCAGACCGGTGTGAGCCAGGTTGGTTTCTATCTTTTAATAGTTAAAATATTTTAGTACGAAAGGATCAAATATTTAAATTAAATTTATTTTAAATGAATTTTATTAATTTTAATATAAAATATTTATAAAATAACTTATGAATTATTTAAATTAAATAGTTAAATTTAACTATTTTGGCAGAAAAAATGTAATGATTTTAGAAGTCATAAATATATGATTAATTTATATAGATAGTATATGTTATTATATGATATTTATATAATTTTTATTGGGTTTTTAATTTTAATTATTGGGGTTTTAATTGGGGTTGCTTTTTTAACTTTATTAGAGCGTAAGGTTTTAGGCTATATTCAAATTCGAAAAGGTCCTAATAAGTTGGGGATATTGGGAATTTTACAACCTTTTTCAGATGCTATTAAATTATTTACTAAAGAACAAACTTATCCTAATTTTTCTAATTATATTATATATTATTTTTCTCCTGTTGTTGGGTTTATTTTATCTTTATTAATTTGAATAGTTATTCCTTATTATTTTAATATAATTAGATTTAATTTAGGTTTATTATTTATTTTATGTTGTATAAGATTAGGGGTTTATACTATTATAGTTGCTGGGTGATCTTCTAATTCTAATTATGCTTTATTAGGAGGATTACGAGCTGTTGCTCAAACTATTTCTTATGAAGTTAGATTAGCTATAATTTTATTATCAAGAGTTATTATAATTATAGAATATAATTTGTTATTTTATAATTATTATCAAGAAATAATATGATTTTTAGTTTTAATGTTTCCTTTAAGTTTATGTTGAGTTAGATCTATATTGGCTGAAACTAATCGTACTCCTTTTGATTTTGCTGAAGGTGAAAGAGAATTAGTTTCAGGGTTTAATGTTGAATATAGAAGTGGGGGATTTGCTTTAATTTTTTTAGCTGAATATTCTAGTATTTTATTTATAAGATTGTTATTTGTTTTAATTTATTTAGGTGGTTTTAATTTAAATATTATATTTTATATTAAGTTAACAATAATTTCTTTTTTATTTATTTGAGTTCGTGGAACTTTACCTCGATATCGGTATGATAAATTAATATATTTAGCTTGAAAAAGATATTTACCTGTTTCATTAAATTTTTTATTATTTTTTTTAGGCTTAAAGATTTTTTTAATATAATTAATTATTTTTAGTATAAATTAATAGAATAATAATTCTTTCTTAAGTTTTCAAAACAAATGCTTAATAACAAGCTCATTAATTTAATTGTTAGAAAATATTTTAGTTAAAAATTAAGTTATCTCAATATTTACTTATAAATGGAGTGAAAATAAAATAGGAAAAATAAAAAATAGTTAATAATTGGCCTGTTAAAATATATGGATCTTCAACAGGACGAGCTCCAATTCAAGTTAAAAGAATAATTATTATTACTAATGATCAAAATAAAATTTGATTGATAGGATAAAATTGAATTCCTTGAATTTTTTTATTGAATGTGAAAGGTAAAATAATTAAAATTAAAATTGATATTACTAAAGCAATTACTCCTCCTAATTTATTGGGAATAGAGCGAAGAATAGCGTATGCAAATAAAAAATATCATTCAGGTTGAATATGTACGGGGGTTACTAAAGGATTTGCTGGGATAAAATTATCAGGATCTCCTAATAAGTAAGGATTTGTGAGAGTTAATATGATTAATAAAAATAATATTATAATAGCTCCAATTAAATCTTTGAAAGTGAAAAAGGGATGAAATGGAATTTTATCATAATTACTATTTAATCCTAATGGGTTATTAGATCCTGTTTGATGTAAAAATAATAAATGAATTATAGTTATTATTAAAATAATAAAGGGCAGTAAAAAATGAAATGTGTAAAATCGAGTGAGTGTTGCATTATCTACAGCAAATCCCCCTCAAATTCAGTTTACTAATATAGATCCTAAATAAGGAATTGCTGATAAAAGGTTGGTAATTACAGTAGCTCCTCAGAAAGATATTTGACCTCAAGGTAAAACATATCCTATAAAAGCGGTAGCTATTAATAAAAATAGAATAATTACTCCAATTATTCAAGTATATTTTAAATTAAATGATTCATAATATATTCCTCGTCCAATATGTAAATAAATACAAATAAAAAAAAAAGATGCTCCATTAGCGTGAAGGGTTCGAATTAATCAGCCATAATTAACATTTCGGCAAATATAATTTACTCTATAAAATGCTAATTCAATATTTGCAGTATAATATATAGTTAAAAATAATCCTGTTAAAATTTGAATAATTAAACAAAAAGCTAGTAATGATCCAAAATTTCATCAATATGAAATATTAGATGGACTAGGAAGATCAATTAATGATCCATTTAAAATTTTAAATACAGGATGGGTTTTTCGTAATAATAAAAATTTATTATTTATCATTAATTTTTAGATTTTAGATCGTAAAGGACCATAAAAAATATTAGTGATTTTTACAATTGCGATTAAAGTAATAAATAAATAAATTACTAATAGTAATATAATTATAAAAGTTTGTGTATTATATAATTTTGTTAAATTAATTTTATTTTCATTATTAATGAATAAATTTAAAGAATCAAAAATATCTATATCTGAATTGAATGAAAAATTTAATCAAAATAAATTATTGTAAAAAATAAATTGTAAAATTATTAGAGATATAATAGAAAAAAATAATAAAATTTTTGTATTTAGTGAAGGTTTAAATAATTCATTTGAAGCAATTCTAGATACATAAATAAAAAGTACTAATAATCCTCCTATAAAAGTTAAAAATAAAATATAAGAAAATCAATAAGTTTTTATTATTATTCCCGTAATTAAACAAATTATTAAGGTTTGGAATAAAATTATTAATCCTATTGATAAAGGATTATTTAAAAATAATATAAAAATTGTTAAAAAGATAATAAAAAAAGATAATAATATTTTTATAATATCAAGTTCAAAGAATAGTTTATAATAAAATAATAATTTTGGAGATTATTGATAAAGAGATTCTTTTTCTTTGAAGTTTTTAAAGTTGATAATCTTATTTTTGATTTACAAGACCAATGTTTTATTTTAAACTATAAAAACTATAAATGATAATTTATATATGGTTTATTTTTATTGTAATATATATTGTAGGTAATCTAATATTTGTTTTAAAACATAAACATTTATTAATTGTTTTATTAAGATTAGAATTTATTGTATTAAGAATTTTTTCTTTAATAATAATTTATTTAAGATTTGTTGAATATGATATATATATATTAATAGTTTTTTTAGTTTTTTCAGTTTGTGAGGGGGCTTTAGGTTTATCTATTTTAGTTTCAATAATTCGTACTCATGGTAATGATTATTTTCAAAGTTATAATATTTTATAGTAATTTTTATGATAAAATTTTTAATAATAATAAGATTTTTAATTCCTTTTTGTTTTATAAAAAATATATTTTGAATGGTTCAAATAATATTATTTTTAATAATATTTTTATTTATAAATTTAATAATAGAATTTAATATATTTTGTAATTTAAGATATATAATATCTTGTGATATTATATCTTTTGGTTTAATTTTATTGAGAATTTGAATTTCTATTTTAATAATTATAGCTAGAGAAAATTTATTAAAATTAAATTTTTATGTTAATTTTTTTTTATTTAATGTTATTTTTTTATTAATTATATTATATTTAACTTTTAGAGTGATAAATATATTTTTATTTTATTTATTTTTTGAAGGAAGATTAATTCCTACTTTATTATTAATTATTGGTTGGGGGTATCAACCTGAACGAATTAAAGCAGGTATATATTTATTATTTTATACTTTATTTGTATCATTACCCTTATTAATGGGTATTTTTTATATTTTTAATGAGATAAATAGAATAATAATTTATTTTTTAAAATTTATAAATATAAATATATATTTATTATATTTTTGTATAATTATAGCTTTTTTAGTTAAAATGCCTATATATTTTGTTCATTTATGGTTACCTAAAGCTCATGTTGAAGCTCCGGTTTCAGGTTCAATAATTTTAGCAGGTATTATATTAAAATTAGGGGGTTATGGTTTATTACGATTAATAATTTTTTTACAAGAAATTAATTTAAAATTAAATTATATTAGTATTGTTATTAGATTAATTGGTGGGTTTTATATTAGATTAAAATGTTTTTGTCAGGTGGATATTAAATCTTTAATTGCTTATTCATCGGTAGCTCATATAAGTCTTGTTATTAGAGGAATTATAATTATAAATTATTGAGGATTTATAGGTTCTTATATTATGATAATTGGACATGGATTGTGTTCTTCAGGAATATTTTGTTTAGCTAATATTAGATATGAACGATTACATAGTCGAAGATTATATATTAATAAGGGTATAATAAATTTTATACCTTCTATAAGAATATGATGATTTTTATTAATGTCTTCTAATATATCTGCTCCTCCTAGATTAAATTTAATAGGTGAAATTAGTTTAATTAATAGATTAATAAGATGATCTTGAATTTCTATAATTATATTAATATTGATTTCTTTTTTTAGAGCTGGTTATAGTTTATATTTATATTCTTATATTCAACATGGAAAATATTATTCAGGGATTTATAGATATTATACAGGAGTTTCTCGAGAATATTTAATATTAATATTACATTGAATACCTTTAAATTTAATAGTAATTAAGATTGATTATAGAATGATTTGATTTTATTTAAATAATTTAATAAAAATATTGATTTGTGGTGTCAAATATGTGAATAAAATTCATTTTAAATTATAAATAATTTAAAATATTCTATTTGTTTTATTTCGTTTTTTTTTTTATTTATAATAAGAATATTAAATTTTATTATAATAATTTATTTTATTATAAATAATATTGTAATTTTTTTAGAATGAGAAATTATTAGTTTGAATTCAACTATAATTGTTATATCTATTTTATTAGATTGAATATCTTTATTATTTATAATATTTGTTTTTTTAATTTCTTCTGTTGTTATTTATTATAGAAAAAGATATATATCTTCTGAATTAAATTTAAATCGTTTTATTATTTTAGTTTTATTATTTGTTATATCTATAATATTATTGATTATTAGTCCTAATATAATTAGAATTTTACTGGGTTGAGATGGATTAGGGTTAGTGTCTTATTTATTAGTAATTTATTATCAAAATTTAAAATCTTATAATGCTGGAATATTAACTGCTTTATCTAATCGTATTGGGGATGTTTTAATTTTATTAATTATTTCTTGAATGTTAAATTATGGTAGATGAAATTATATTTTTTATTTAGAATTTATAAATAATGATTGGGAAATAATAATATTAGGTAGAATGGTAATTATAGCTGCTATAACTAAAAGAGCTCAAATTCCCTTTAGATCTTGATTACCTGCGGCTATAGCTGCTCCAACTCCAGTTTCTGCTTTAGTACATTCTTCTACATTAGTAACTGCTGGTGTTTATTTATTAATTCGTTTTAATATATTATTAGTTGATATATTTTTTTTTAAAATTTTATTATTATTATCAGGGTTGACAATATTTATAGCTGGTATTAGAGCTAATTATGAATTTGATTTAAAAAAAATTATTGCTTTATCAACTTTAAGACAATTAGGATTGATAATAAGAATTTTAAGAATAGGATTACCTGATTTAGCTTTTTTTCATTTATTAACTCATGCTATGTTTAAAGCTTTATTGTTTATATGTGCGGGTGTTATTATTCATATAATAAGTGATATACAAGATATTCGATTTATGGGGGGGATTACAATATATATTCCATTAACTTCTTTATGTATAAATATTTCTAATATAGCTTTATGTGGTATTCCTTTTTTAGCTGGATTTTATTCTAAGGATTTGATTTTAGAGTTAGTTAGATTTAGAAATTTAAATTTAATAATTTTTTTTTTATATTATGTTTCTACTGGTTTAACTATATTTTATACTGTTCGTTTAATTATATATTTAATAGTGAGTGATTATAATTTAATAAGAATTTATAATCTTTATGATGAAGATTATACTATATTAAAAAGAATATTTATTTTATTATTTATAAGAGTAGTAAGAGGAAGTTTTTTAAGATGAATAATTTTTTCTTATCCTTATATAATTTATTTGCCTTTTAATTTAAAAATAATAGTTATTTATGTAAGAATTATTGGGGGTTTATTAGGGTATTTAATTAGTAATATAAAAATTTATTCAGTAAATAAATTTTTAATTAGATATAATTTAAGAAATTTTTTATGTTTAATATGATTTATACCTAATTTATCTACTTATGGTTTAAGATATTATTTTCTTAATTATGGTCAAAATTTATTAAAAATTGTAGATATGGGTTGAAGAGAAGTGTATAGAGGTTGAGGAATAATGAAGGTTATTGAAAAATATTCTATTTTTTATAATTTTTATCAAATAAATAATTTAAAAATTTATTTATTTAGATTTATTTTATGAATATTTTTAATTTTATTTATTTTATTGTTAAATTAAAATTTAAATAGCTTATAGAAAGAGTATAATATTGAAGATATTAGGGAGATAAATTTATCTTTAAATAATAAATAATAAATAATATATATATATATATATATATATATATATATATTTATAAAAAATGAAATAATTTTTATTATTACAATGAAAATGTAAAGTTTTAATTTAAACTATATAAATAATATATATATATATATATATATATATATTATTTATATGTATGTGCGTGAAGAAATATTAATGGAATTTAACCACTAAAAATTAAGTTAGCAGCTTATTTTTAATCTTTATATTTCTTTAATAATTAATTTATTTTAATTGGAATTTAAAATTCAATTTTATCATTAACAGTGATATACCTCTTTTTGGTTTCAATTAAATAAATAAGGAGTATATAGAACTCATATTTTTAAGTCGAAATTAAATGCAATTTTTGCTTCTTATTTATTATTTAAAGATAAATTGATAAATATTCAATATTTTTTGAATGCAAATCAAATGTTTTTATAAACTATAATCCTTATTTTTTTTTTCTATTTAACATTAAAATTTAATTTGTTCAATTTAATATATTTTGATTTCATTCGTGATATAATCCAATAATTAAAATTAGGATAAAAAAAAATCTAATTTTTGTTCATAGTGAAAAATTTACAATTTTAAATAATGGAATAATTGGGAAAATTAAGGCAATTTCTACGTCAAAAATTAAAAAAATAACTGTAATTAAAAAAAAATGAAGTGAAAATGGAATTCGAGCTGATGTTTTAGGGTCAAATCCACATTCAAAGGGGGAAGATTTTTCTCGATCTGAAAATGTTTTTTTTGATAAAATAATAGATAATATTATTATAATATTAGCAATAATTATAATAATTAAAAAAATATTTATTATAAGAATAATTATTTATATTAAAAATTTTTAAACCTTTTGATTGGAAGTCAAATATACTAAATATATTATATAAATAATTAATTTCCTCATCAATAAATAGAAATGTAAAGGAATAATCATACTACATCTACAAAATGTCAATATCATGCTGCTGCTTCAAATCCAAAATGATGTGTTTTTGAAAAGTGGTTATTTAAATGACGAATTAAACAAATTAATAAAAAAAAAGTTCCAATTATAACATGAAGTCCGTGGAATCCTGTTGCTATAAAAAAAGTTGACCCATAAATTCTGTCTGCAATAGTAAAAGGAGCTTCTAAATATTCATATGCTTGAAGAATTGTAAAATAAATTCCTAAAATAATTGTAATAAATAATCCTTGAGTAGTTTGAGAATTATTGTTTTCTATAAGAGCATGATGAGCTCAAGTTACAGATACTCCAGATCTAATTAAAATAATAGTATTAAGTAAGGGAATTTGAAATGGGTTAAAAGGATTAATGCTTATAGGAGGTCATAAAGTTCCAATTTCAATATTAGGGGCTAATCTTCTGTGAAAAAATGCTCAAAAAAATGATAGAAAAAAAAATACTTCTGATACAATAAATAAAATTATTCCTCAACGAAGTCCTTTAGTTACTAAAATGGTGTGTTTTCCTTGTAAAGTTCCTTCGCGACAAACGTCTCGTCATCATTGATATATTGTTAAAATAATAATAATATATCCTAAAATTAATAAATTTATATTAAAATTATGGAATCATTTAACTATTCCTGTTACTAATGTTATAACTCCAATAGCGCCCGTTAAAGGTCAAGGACTGTAATCTACTAAATGAAATGGGTGATTATGTCTTATTTTCATTTATTTTTAATTTACTTCACTAGAATATAATGTTCTTAAAATTGTAATTACATATGATTGAATAATTGCAACTGCTGATTCTAAAATTAATAAAAAAAATTGAATAAAAATTAAAAAAATAATTAAATAATAATTTATTCTAGGGCCTGTTCCTCTAAGTAAAGTTATTAATAAATGTCCGGCAATTATATTTGCTGTTAAACGAACTGCTAGAGTACCTGGTCGAATAATATTTCTAATTGTTTCAATTATTACTATAAAAGGTATAAGAATTGATGGAGTTCCTTGTGGGATTATGTGAATAAATATATGCTGAGAATTATTAATTCATCCATAAATTATAAATCTTAATCATAAAGGTAAAGAAATTGAAAGAGATAAAGTTAAATGACTTGTTCTAGTGAAAATATATGGGAATAAACCTAAAAAATTATTAAACAATACAAATGAAAATATTGAAATAAAAATAAATGTTGATCCTTGAAAATAATTATTTTTTAATAGGGTTTTAAATTCATTGTGAAGTTTATTAAGAATAAAGTTTCAGAATAAGTAATGTCGATTGGGAATTAATCAAAATGAATAAGGAATAAATAAAATTCCTAAAATTGTTCTAATTCAATTTAATGAAATATTTATTAAATTAGTAGAGGGGTCAAAAATTGAAAATAAATTACTTATCATTTTCAGTTAAAATTTTTTATTTTTAAATTAATTTTATTATTTGTATCATTTGATTTTGGGGTAATATTATAAATATAATAATTTATAATGTTAAAAATTAAATAAATACAAATAAAAAAAAAAAAAGATATTAATCAATTAATAGGTATTATTTGTGGAATAAAAGAATATTACTTAAGTAATAATTTAAATTTGACATATTTATGTTATAAATTAACTAATTCTTTCATTAGAAGTAATTGCTAATTTACTATAAAATGGTTTAAGAGACCAGTACTTGCTTTCAGTCATCTAATGAAGAATAATTATTAATTCAATTAATAAAATTTTTAATTGAAACTCTTTCAATTATAATAGGTATAAAACTGTGATTAGCTCCACAAATTTCTGAACATTGTCCATAAAAAATTCCAGGTCGATTAATAAAAAAATTAGTTTGATTTAATCGGCCTGGGTTTGCATCTACTTTAACTCCTAGTGATGGAACAGTTCATGAATGAATTACATCAGTGGCTGTAACTATAATACGAATTTGGTTATTTATAGGTAAAACAATTCGATTATCAACATCTAATAGTCGAAATCCATTAGATTGTAAATCATTTGAAGGAATTATATATGAATCAAATTCAACATTGTGAAAATCTGAATATTCATATCTTCAATATCATTGATGACCAATTGATTTTAAAGTAATTAATGGATTATTTAATTCATCTAATAAATAAAGTAAACGAAGAGAAGGTAATGCAATAAAAATTAAAGTAACTGCTGGTAAAATAGTTCAAATTAATTCAATTATTTGGCCTTCTAATAAAAATCGATTGATATATTTATTAAATAAGAGACTTGTTATTAAATATCCTACTAAAATTGTAATTATAATTAAGATAATTAATGTGTGATCATGAAAAAAAATAATTTGTTCTATTAAAGGGGAAGCTCTATTTTGTAAATTTAAATTAGATCATGTTGCCATATTCTAAAAAAAGGATAAACCTTTATAAATGGGGTTTAAATCCATTACATATAATCTGCCATATTAGAAATTACTTAAAATAGGAAGTTCATTATAAGAATGTTCAGCAGGAGGTAAATTTTGATATCATTCAATTGAAGATGATAAATTTAATGAAAATAAAGCAATTCGTTGATTAATTATTGATTCTCATACAATAATTAATATAAATATAACTGCTAATAAAGAAATATATGAACCTAAAGAAGAAATAATATTTCAAGAAATATATGAATCAGGATAATCAGAATATCGTCGAGGTATTCCCGCTAATCCTAAGAAGTGTTGAGGAAAAAAAGTTAAATTAACTCCAATAAATATAACAAAAAATTGAATTTTTAATATAAATGGATTTATACAAAGACCTGTAAATAAAGGATATCAATGAATAAATCCTCCTATAATGGCAAATACAGCTCCTATTGAAAGAACATAGTGGAAATGAGCAACAACATAATATGTATCGTGAAGGGTAATATCAATTGAAGAATTTGATAAAATTACTCCAGTTAATCCCCCAACTGTAAATAAAAAAACAAATCCTAATCTTCATAAAATAGATGGAGAATAATTAATTTGAGTTCCATGGAAAGTAGCTAATCAACTAAAAATTTTAATTCCGGTAGGGACAGCAATAATTATAGTAGCTGATGTAAAATAAGCTCGTGTATCAATATCTATTCCGACTGTAAATATATGATGGGCTCATACAATAAATCCTAACAATCCAATAGCTAATATAGCATAAATTATTCCTAAACAACCAAATGTTTCTTTTTTTCCTCTTTCTTGAGAAATAATATGAGAAATTATACCAAATCCAGGTAAAATTAAAATATAAACTTCTGGGTGTCCAAAAAATCAAAATAAATGTTGATAAAGAATTGGATCCCCTCCACCGGCAGGATCAAAAAAGGAAGTATTTAAGTTTCGGTCTGTTAATAATATAGTAATTGCTCCAGCTAAAACAGGTAATGAAAGAAGAAGTAAAAATGCTGTAATTCCTACAGCTCATACAAATAATGGTATTTGATCAAATGATAAATTATTTAATCGTATATTAATAATTGTTGTAATAAAATTAATAGCTCCTAAAATAGAAGAAATACCTGCTAAATGTAAAGAAAAAATAGCTAAATCAACTGATCTTCCACCATGAGCAATATTAGATGAAAGTGGGGGATAAACAGTTCATCCTGTTCCAGCTCCATTTTCTACGATTCTTCTTGAAATTAATAAGGTTAAAGATGGGGGTAAAAGTCAAAAGCTTATATTATTTATTCGAGGAAAGGCTATATCGGGGGCTCCTAATATAAGAGGGACTAATCAATTACCAAATCCTCCAATTATAATAGGTATAACCATGAAAAAAATTATAATAAAAGCATGTGCAGTAACAATTGTATTATAAATTTGATCATCTCCAATTAATGATCCTGGATTTCCTAATTCAGCTCGAATTAATAATCTTAAAGATGTTCCAACTATTCCAGCTCAAATACCAAAAATAAAATATAATGTTCCAATGTCTTTATGATTTGTTGAATAAAGTCATTTTCGCTAAAAATAAAATGGCTGAGGAATTAAGCGATAAATTGTAAATTTATTTACGAGAATTATTCTCTTTTATTATTAAGCCTTATATTCAATAATGATATAAAATTGCAAATTTTAAGGGGTAAATAAAAATATTACTAAGGCTTAAAGAATAATTCTTTATAAATAATTTTGAAGATTATTAGTTTATTTAACTTAAAACCTTATATACATAAAAAGGTTCTGAAAATTATTCCTGTAATAGAAAAAAAAGAAAATATATTAATTAATAAAAATTTATTATTTTTAATATTTATTTTAAATCATTTAGATTTAAAATAATTAAATATGAAAGATGAATAAATAATTCGAATATAATAAAATAAAATAATTAAACTTATTAAAATTATAATAAAAGTTATTAAATATATTTGATTTATGATTAAGAAATTAATAATAATTCATTTAGGGAAAAATCCAATAAATGGGGGTAAACCTCCTAATGAGAGAAAATTAATAAATAAATTAATTTTAATTAATGAATTTATATTGTTTATAAATAATTGATTAATATAAAATATATTTAGAATATAAAATAAAAAACATATAATTCTAATTATAAAAGAATAAGTTAATAAATAAAATAATCATAAGTTTTCTGCAATTATAATAGAAAATAATATTCAACCTAAATTATTAATAGAAGAGAAAGCTATTAATTTTCGTAAAGATGTTTGATTTAAACCTCCTAAAGCTCCAATAATAATATTAATTATGACAATGATAATAATAAAATTTTTATTGAAATAATATGATAAAATAATTATGGGGGTAATTTTTTGTCATGTTATTAAAATAAAGTTATTAAATCAAGATAATCCTTCTACAATATTAGGGAATCAAAAGTGAAATGGAGCTGATCCTATTTTTATTAATATTGAAGAATTAATTATAATTATAATTAAATAATTAATTTCAAAATTTTTCAATAAAATTATTTTTAATAAAATTGAAAATAAAAAATTAATTGAAGCAATTGATTGGGTTAAGAAATATTTTAGGGAGGCTTCTGAAGATAATAAATTATTTGAATTAGAAATTAGGGGGATAAATCTTAAGAGATTAATTTCTAATCCAATTCAACACCCAAATCAAGAATTTGAAGAAATGGAAATTAATGTTCTAAAAATTAAAATAATAAAAAAAAATATTTTAGAAGAATTTCTTGTAAAAAAAATTTAAAATATTTAAATAAATTAATTTTATGAAAAAAGTTCATATTTATATTTTAGTGTAAGAAGCACAATAATTTTTGATATTATTAGATATAGTTTAATTCTATAAAATATAATAAAGGTAAAATAATTTTACTTAATTTATCCTATCAGAATACTCCTTTAATCAGGCACTTTATTTGGAGGTTTTAAAAAAAAGGATTATCTTTATAGTTGGGGTATGAACCCAAAAGCTTATCTTAGCTTATTTTTAA